AGAGCAAATGAAGCATGGCCAAAAGTAAACCAACCCCTTGGACTGCTACGAAAAACACCATCGGATTTCAAAGTAGCACGATCTAATTCAAAAATTTCGCCCAATTGAGCGCGTCGAGCATATTTTTTCACAGTAGCAGGATCACTATAACTGACTCCATTCAGTTCGCCACCATAGAACTCCACAGTTACACCTACTTGTTCGACACTATACTTCGACTCTGCCCTTCGAAACGGAACATCGGCTCTAACAATACCGTCTCCGTCTACCAAAACAATCGGAAATGTTTCAAAAAAAGTGGGCATACGACGTACAAAAAGTTCACGCCCTTCCTTATCTCTAAAGATAGGGTGTCCTAACCACCCAACAGCTATTCCATCCCCGTTGTCCATTGAGCCCGCTCTGAATAATCCCCCCTTTGCCGGATTATTACCGATGTAATCATAAAAAGCCAATTTTTCAGGAATTTTAGACCAAGCCTCTGATAAACTTTGATTTTCGGCTATCCCAGCGCTAACTCTTCGATATATTTCTTGCTGGAAGTATCCCTGATCCCATTGATAACGAGTGGGACCAAATAATTCAATCGGGGTAGTTGCTGAACCATACCACATAGTTCCAGCAACAACAAAAGCGGCAAAAAAGACAGCAGCGATACTGCTGGAAAGGACGGTTTCAATATTTCCCATGCGTAATCCTTTGTATAGACGTTGGGGCGGACGGACACTAAGATGGAATAGGCCGGCTAATATGCCCAATGTCCCTGCTGCAATATGATGAGAGGCTATTCCTCCCGGAACAAAAGGATCAAAACCTTCCACACCCCACGCTGGATTTACAGATTGTACCCTTCCGGTTAGTCCATAAGGATCGGACACCCATATTCCAGGACCATACAACCCCGTTACATGAAATGCGCCAAACCCAAAACAAGCCAACCCTGAAAGAAATAAATGAATTCCAAAAATCTTAGGTAAATCTAAAGAAGGTTTTCCTGTACGTTCATCAGAAAATATTTCTAGATCCCAGTACACCCAATGCCAAATAGCTGCCAAAAAGCATAAGCCAGAAAACACAATATGTGCCCCGGCCACACCTTCGTAACTCCAAATACCCGGATTCGTTATAGTACCTCCTGTGATACTCCAACCGCCCCATGAATTGGTTATTCCTAAACGAGTCATGAAGGGTATAACAAACATACCCTGTCTCCACATTGGATCAAGAACGGGGTCAGAGGGATCAAAAACCGCTAGTTCGTATAGAGCCATCGAACCGGCCCAACCAGCAACTAGAGCTGTATGCATTATATGAACAGAAATCAAACGACCCGGATCATTCAATACGACGGTATGAACACGATACCAAGGCAAACCCATGGAAATACCCCTTTAATCAACGAATAATAGACACTATGTAACTTTATTGCATTGTAAAAAGTAAAAAAACTATGCTCTGGACCCACCCTTTCGGTAGATTTTCTCGAGGAAAGAATTAATATTTGTTCTATTCTTTTAGTAATAATAATAATAGATAGTAATAATAGACGAATTCCATTTGTAGGAACAAAAATAAGCAGATCTATTCTATACCCGATAAGTACCAATACGCAATGGTAGAGGGGATTGATCCCACTTTAATTTTCTCTGAGTGAAGACATACCCATTTGTTCATATCATTCCAAAGACCCATTCGTTTCGTAAAAATTTTCCTTTAGTCATAATCATTCGGTTTTCTTTTTTTATGTTATTGTTATGAACTTATTCAATTTATGGATAAACTATGATAAAGGCTAATCTTATTAAGACAATAAACCCGTTGTTACGCTTCCACATCAAAGTAAGATATAGTACTTAATTTTTTTCTTTCATTTTATGCCTATTGGTGTTCCAAAAGTACCTTTTCGAAGTCCTGGAGAGGAAGATGCATCGTGGGTTGACATATAGTGCGACTTGTCAGATATATTGGGTCGCATGGAATTTCCCCATTCTCTCCCCTGATCGAGATATCCCCTCTTTCGCCCAAAAAAGATTGATTGAATTATCAAAAGTTTGGAGCGTGAAATACAATTTAATCCTATTTATTTTTTGTAGGGGTATCAGATTAATATTATCAATTAGAATAATTTATGGTTGGCTCGACTGGACCAAAAAAATGAAGTATCCAGGCTCCGTTTAGAAAAAACCCAATTGGTAATATATCTAAGATTACTACTTTTATAATATTCTATTTATAAACAGGAGCGATCTCAAACTGTTTAATCAATCGAGTAATATAATGAATACATTTAATATAATGAATACATTGAATATTTAGTGGAAGACATGAAATAAATGAAATTGAAAAATAAAAAAAAAGCCATAGCAAAAAGACGTGGTATTGGGACATTTGCCCTATATGTGCAAATAAAAATCGGGCCTATCTTTACTCGGAGTAGAGCATAAACCTAAAAAAATTGAAAAAGCCCATTCAGGAACAAGAAAATGGCATCGTTATTTGGATTCGATCTCGATGAAACAATACATCAATGAGAAGTTCATTCGATAAGTTTAGTAAATTATTTATATATATATATTTTATTTATATATAGGTAAAGTAAACAGGCCAAAACAAATCCTTCTTGAAAAATGGAAGAAAAAATGCCCTTTGTTAGAAGTTAGAAAGAGCCCCCTATGAAAATAAAAAAGAATGAGGGCTGCAATCTACACATTGATCCTTTTTTTTTGCGCGATTTTTGGTAAACCGTATGCATCGAAAGGTGCGCGTACGGTTCCTAAGGATACAATTATATCCTAATCAACCGACTTTATCGAGCAAGATTACTTTTTTTAGGCCAAGAGGTTGATAGCGATCTCTCGAATCAAATTATTGGTCTTATGGTATATCTCAGTCTAGAGGATGATAGCAAAGATCTGTATTTGTTTATAAACTCTCCCGGGGGGTGGGTAATACCCGGAGTAGCCATTTATGATACTATGCAATTTGTACAACCAGATGTACAGACAATATGCATGGGATTGGCCGCTTCAATAGGATCTTTTCTTCTGGTCGGAGGAGAAATTACCAAACGTCTAGCATTCCCTCATGCTCGGCGCCAATGAGTTTTGTATTTGAGAGAAAAAAGAAGACTATGCCTTCGCCATATGAAATATGACTATTAAGTAATAATAGCATGGCATTTTGAATTCGATATGAGAAACCTTTTTTTTATTTTTGTTTTTTTTTTTTCAAAAATCAATCATTAGATTATATATCGAACGAATAGTATGAGATAAAGGGCATTTCCGATTTTATCTGATTTATCGGAAGCCTATTGCAGCGTCACAAACTTTTTTGTTTTCACACCAGAGGGATAATAACAATATTTATCTTAGGAAAGAATACAAAAAAAAGAAACTTTGGGATTGCTTAATAACAGACTAAATAAATATATAAAGCAACGGAACCATCATAGTATGTTTTAACTACTCCAAAATAAAATGAAGGATGGTTATTGGATTATTTACGGATCGAGGTCTGATAGGCCCTATATTTGAATATTTGAATTTGATTTTATACTTCTTCAATGGAATGGAGGTTATAAAGTAAATTCCATTGTATAGCCGTATGCAATGCGCAAAAGATGCCTGTACGGTTGTTCAATTCTATCTTTTGGTTTTCATATCATTACTCGTTATTTAATTTATTCTCTTTGATTTCTCTTCGAGATAGAAGAACCATTTATTAGGTTATATAATCAGGGTAATGATCCATCAACCTGCTAGTTCTTTTTATGAGGCACCCGCAGGAGAATTTATCCTGGAAGCGGAAGAAATGATGAAGCTGCGCGAAACCATTACAAAGGTTTATGTACAAAGAACAGGCACACCTCTATGGGTTGTATCCGAAGACATGGAAAGAGATGTTTTTATGTCAGCAACAGAAGCCCAAGCTCATGGAATTGTTGATCATGTAGGGGTAGAATAAAAAATAACAGGGATTTCGCGCAAATACAAATACGCCATTTGAAATTTTATCTTCTTACTGGGTTTGATAGAGTATTCTATTAATTAATTTATTACTATAGAAGTAATTCCTAATCGGCCGGTTAGGATCGATCTAAACCAGCTCATTATGTATACGAGTCAACATGCCAACTATTAAACAACTTATTAGAAAGACGAGACAGCCAATCAGAAATGTTACGAAATCCCCCGCCCTTGGGGGATGCCCTCAGCGACGAGGAACATGTACTAGGGTGTATGTGTGACTCGTTCAGAGCATGGACTGGGGCAAAAGAAAAGAACCCATTTTTCCAGTATCAGTGATCAGTAACAGTAAATGAGATAAAATAAAACGGAAGAACTCCATTCACTATCTAAAAAGTATCTATCATACCCTTCTATTGTGTATCAAAATTTATGGTTTCTAGTGGTGTAAATCCAATCGTCTCCATTTTCAATTTAAGATGAGAAAGAATTTCCCATTGGTAGCAAATGTTTATCCATTAAGCGGGGGGAATCCCATTTAAAGGCAAGAAAGATTACGCCCTTACTCTTTCAACAACGGACTAAGAGGGTCAGCTACACAGTTAATCTTCATAATTAAATACCGTTACTGTATAAGTGGATCTCGTTGTGAAAGACGGATTACTGAATAATTCATGGGTAGAGCCAAAAAGTGTGAACTGTACAAGTTAACAATAGCATTGATTAAATGAAAGAAAAGAAGGGGCTCCGGTGTATAGAAGGGATCTCACCGTTTAAGAAGTAACCATAGAAACGATGGAACCCACTATTTTTTTTTTCATTCATTTCTATTTTATATTTACTACTTTTTGTTTTTATTTAATATTAATAATTAATATGCTTAATATCTAGTATCAATATTATTTCTTATTTCGAGGTAAAATGCCTATAAAAAAAAGAAAAAATAGTGGGCGGGAAGGTTATAGTAGCAAAAGCCGTTGGGGTTTTTATTTTATACATTGGAAGGATCCGTTTTGTTATTAACAAACTAGTAAAGGGGAAGGGAATAACTGAAAGAAAAGAAATCAATTAGTTATTTATCAAAGTTTCATTTATTCAATGACCAGAATTAAACGAGGATGTATAGCTCGGAGACGTAGAACAAAAATTCGTTTATTTGCATCAAGCTTTCGAGGGGCTCATTCAAGACTTACTCGAACTATTACTCAACAGAAAATAAGAGCTTTGTTTTCGGCTTATCGGGATAGAGGTAGGCAAAAGAGATATTTTCGCCGTTTGTGGATCACTCGGATAAATGCAGCAATTCGAGGATATTTAGCATACTATAGTTATAATATTTTCATACACAATCTGTACAAGAAGCAGTTGCTTCTTAATCGTAAAATACTTGCGCAAATAGCTATATTAAATATAAATTGTCTTTCTATGATTTCCACTGAGATTATAAAATAAGTAGATTGGAAGGACTCCATAGGAATGTTTTAAATTTTAATGGAGTGCGCTGTAAAATTAACTCCGGGAAGGTAGAATAGAAATTAGTATGATAAAATATAATCAAATAATATGATAAAGTCGTAAAAATGAACAAACAAGACGTTCAATAAAAAAAGATTTATTCTTTTTCCCCGATCCTTTTTTTCTTATGACACGACACTCACATCTTAATTCGCGAATTTTTCGAACAAAACATCAATCCGCCTTTGAGTTCGTATTGGAATTTTGATTCAAGTGAAGAGTAAGCCTATCCCCCTTTTTGATTCTAAGACCCGCAGTTCTAACAGCCGACTCACCTCTTTCAAATTGTTTCTCATTATTAAGAAAGGGTAACAAAGATAAAATACGAGCTTGCTTGATAGCAATAGTAATTAATCGTTGTTGTTTTAAGTTTAATCTATTCACCCGTCTAGATAATATCTTTCCTTGTTCACTAATAAATCGACTAATTAAACTCATGTTTCTATAATCAATTCGATCCCCCGACCCAATCGGGGGCAAACGCCTACGAAAAGATCGCTTGGATTTAAAATAGAGTCGCTTGGATTTATACATGATTTGTTTATTCCTTATCCCGAAAATCCTAATTTTGTCGGGGATTTCTTTTTGGTTTGTTTATCTTTAAATATATGTTATATATAATATATGGTATATGACATTTTTCATCTTCCTTGGAAGGATGACATACAATACATACGTGTAATCGGTTCCATCTATTTCTTTATCTCCCCATGAATTGTATATTTGTAACAAAAGGGACAGAATTTTCTCAATTCCAATCGACTAGGCGTATTGTGTCGATTCTTTTGAGTAATATATCTGGAAATACCAACCCTCTTTGATTCCTTATTAGCATCATTTCGAACAGCACAATTGGTACATTCCAAAATAACTGTTACTCGAACATCTTTCCCCTTGGCCATGAACCCCCTTTGTATTTTTGATTCACTCAACTATTCTATTTTGCGATCCAAAGAGAAAAAAGGAACGAAAAAAAAAAAAATAGAAGTTGCTAACTCGAAATAAAATTATGAAAAATTTCGTTGCAATCAAGATAGTAATAATAAGTAATACAATGATTTCTAACTACATTTCTAATCCCAATATAGCGTTTCGTCTTTCATTTAAGTATTTTGTATGATATTGTTGACCTATCCATCAATTTCCATTTCCGTTCTCATTCTCTTTTTAATTATTTTAATTTAAATTAAAAATTTTATTTTAATTCGAGCCTCGGGCCTGAGGCCCGAGTTCCGAGTTTCACTGAATTTGAATCCACTTTTTTTCTTTCTCTTTTCGAACTTATTCGAATTTTAAAAATTCTAAAATTAAAAGATGGGAAGGGGAGGGATTAGTCACAGAGATTTTATTAAATCCCTAATCTTCTTCACCACTTCCCATGTTACTAACTAGAGTGAAAAAAAGGGGAATATAAGCGCATCCGGAAATAAACGATTGATCTCTATCAATAGACCTGCTAAAAACCCGAACCATATAGTACTTACTACCGGCGCCACGGAGAGATATGTTTTTAGATCTCGCATTTTATTTGAAATCCTCCTTCTTTATTGGAATTTGTAATACATATATGATCAGACATATATGGAGTTAATGATCGCTTGTATTTGTCCGCGGAATCCCTAATTCAAATTGAAATGTACAACGATTCAGTAGAATATTCCTTTTCTTAAAAAAACGTGCCCTTTTCTGTACCAGCATTTCCCCAAAATATTCATTTTTTTTACAGCGGGTTTCATTATACGTAACGCATATAAGTAGTTTATTATAATTAATTAATAATTAATTATATGTTCTATGATATGAGATCAAAAAGAATAAATGACAAGATAATTTTTGTATAGAAATGGAGTAAATAAAGATGTGGAAAACAATACGGGTATTCTCTACAATGACACTGTAACCCAATTGAAAGGGATGTAGCGCAGCTTGGTAGCGCGTTTGTTTTGGGTACAAAATGTCACGGGTTCAAATCCTGTCATCCCTACCTATTCTATTACTTATCTTATGAGCAGGAATC